TTTTTAGTGTTTTTATACCATATCCGCGATTCCTCTCGATTTGTAATCCAATACACAAATTAATAGGTTCTGTTAGGTTAGCTATATGTTGTGTATTATCAACGATTTCCACAGAAGGTGGTAAAATGATGTCTTGAGCAGTTACATATCCAGGACCTTTGAAACAAATAGACGCGTCCCGAGTTCCATAGAGATTACTTCTCAATACAATTTCTTTCAAATTCATTAAAATTTCATGGACTGATTCTTGAATACCTACTATGGTAGAATATTCATGTGGTATTTTCTCTGATTTTGCACGTGTGATACATGTTCCCTCTATTTCTCCGAGCAAAACTCTTCGCATTGCAATGCCTATTGTATCGGCTTGGCCTTTCATAAGTGGAGACAGAATAAAACGTCCATAATAAAGACGCTTACTGTCTACTCTTGATTCAACACACTTCCACTGTAGTGTCCGAGTAGATACTCTTACTTTCTCTCGAACCATAATAATATTTTATTTTGATCAAACCCTTGAATTGTTTATTTCTCTTGAAATCTCTTCTATGTTTATTTTTAGTTTTACACACGTCTTTTTTTCGGAGACCTACATCCATTATGTGGCATAGGAGTTACATCTCGTATAAAATTTAATAGTATACCACTTCTACGAATAGCTCTTAATGCCGCATCTCTTCCGAGACCGGGACCTTTTATCATGACTTCTGCTCGTTGCATGCCTTGATCCGCTACTGTTCGAATAGCATTTCTTGCTGCGGTTTCAGCGGCAAATGCTGTCCCCCTTCGTGTACCCTTGAATCCACAACTACCGGCGGAGGACCAAGAAATCACCCGACCCCGTACATCTGTAACAGTAACAATGGTATTGTTGAAACTAGCTTGAACATGAATAATTCCCTTTGGTATTTTACGAGCATGTTTACGCGAACCAATACGTCCATTTTTACGCGAACCCATTTTTGATATAGGTTTTGCCATATTTGATTATTTCATAAATATAAGTCTGAGATATATGGATATATCCATTTCATGTCAAAAAAGGATCCTTTACTATTTTCTTTTCTAATTAGAATTAATATTCTATTTTTCTATATTCATTTTTCTATATTAAGTGTATTCGATTTCTATTAATATAGAATACTCATTTTTGAAATAAAATTTCAAAATGGAAATATCAATAATATTAAATATTTTGAATTAGAGAATATTAATATAGTTGTTTAATATAGTTGTAATAGAATATAGATTATGTATAGATTTTCCATTTTCTACTTTTTTTGGTTTACTATTTCATTTAATATTAATAAGAATTTTTTTTAATATAAATTTATTTGATTTGTGCATCCGATCCCTAAAAATAGAAAAAAAATAGAAAAACCTCCTTTGTGGAAATATTATCCCTGTCTTTGTTTATGTCTTGGATTGGAACAAATTACTATAATTCGTCCTCTCCTACGGATCAATCGACATTTTTCACAAATTTTACGAACAGAGGCCCCGATTTTCATATTTGTCATTCCTTAACTAAATCCCGAATCTATTTATTGGAAGAAAATAAGTTTTCCTTACATTTAATTCTACCTCCCCCCAAAAAAGAATGTTGAAGTTGAAAAATAGTCTAATTAAATGACTTCTACTTTCATTTTTTATTTTCCGGTCGTATAGATAGAAAATAAGAGTACGTCGAATCTTTTCGGAAACATAGCCTAGAATCATATTTTCATTATATAAAAGAATCTGGAACATACCCTTGGGAAGTGATTCAGTAATTAAATCCTCATGAATCCTTTTTCTTTTTTCTTTCTTTTATTCCTATTCCAGTTAAAACCTCTTCACGTATTCACTAATGTATGAGGAGTGGTATTAGAAACCTGTGATTTCTCTCTTTTTTTTTAACAAAAATGGATAGAAGTTTCTCATATAATTCGTATATCAGAAAGATTACCATATATAACATAAAACTTCTCCGCCGATTCTTTCTAATCGAGCCTCTCGATCTGTCATTATACCTCTAGAAGTAGAGAGAATTACAATCCCCATCCCTCCTAAAATTCTAGGGATTCGTTGATAATTAGAATATATTCGTAGACCAGGTGTACTGATCCGTTTTAAATTTAAAAAAGTTTTATATGATCCTTTCCTATTTCTTGTATACCGTAGGGTTAAAACTAAAAAATGTTTGTCGCTTTCCCTATGTTTTCTGACGTTTTCAACAAAACCCTCTCGTAGAAGTATTTTCACAATGTTTTCGGTGATGTTAGTAAATGGTATTTGAACCGTTCCTTTTCTATTCATATTAGCATTTCGTATAGAGGTTATTATGTCAGCGATGGTGTCCTTACTCATGATAAACGAAAATGATTGTTGTCCCTTACTTTCAATATAATCAACATGCTCCTTTTTCTTTTTTTTTTTTTTTCTATTTCTATCTATCTATTATTTTTTTTTTTATTTAGGTTATGAAATATTAATATGAAATATATATATAATAATTACTACATTACTACAAAGGTATATGTGTCAGATAGAATCTATTAATTAATCTATTTCATTCACAAATAATATATCTATATAATGGTCTCGTCTTATAATACCTCGGGTGCTAATGAAACTATTTTAGTGAAATTTAACTGTCTCAATTCCCGGGCGATTGCGCAAAAAATTCGAGTTCCTTTTGGATTTCCTTCTTGATCAATGACAACCGCAGCATTATCATCATACTGTATTATTATACCGTTGCTACGTTTGAGTTCTTTACAAGTACGTACAATTACAGCTCTGATCACTTCTGATCTTTCTAAAGGCGTATTTGGTACTGCCTCCTTGATTACAGCAACAACAATGTCACCAATATAAGCATATCGTCGATTACTAGCTCCTATGATTCGAATACACATCAATTCGCGGGCTCCGCTGTTATCGGCTACATTCAAATGGGTTTGAGGTTGAATCATATCATTTTTTTTTTTCTTTCAGTCCAAAGATTGAAGTAAAAAAAATATTCTGTGTTCAAAAAAAAAAAAAGAAACCTACAATTGCATTTTTTTCATCCTAAAAGACCTCTTTCCTTGGGTTCTAATTATTATCCTGAAATAATGAATTGAGTTCGTATAGGCATTTTTGATGCTGCTATTGAAATAGCCTTTCTGGCTATATTCTCTGCGACCCCGCCCATTTCATAAAGTATTTTGCCGGGTTTAACGACAGCTACCCAATATTCGGGAGATCCCTTTCCCGAACCCATACGCGTTTCGGTGGGTCTTACTGTAACTGGTTTGTCTGGAAATATGCGTACCCATATTTGTCCACCCCGGCGGACATTTCGTGACATTGCCCGCCGCCCCGCTTCTATTTGTCTAGATGTGATCCAAGCGGGCTCAAGTGCCTGAAGAGCATATCTTCCGAAGCAAATATGATTACCTCGATAGGCTATTCCCTTCATTCTTCCTCTATGTTGTTTACGGAATCTGGTTCTTTTGGGGTTATAGTTGATGGTTGTTTCTCAATTCCATCTCTATTACAGAACCGTACATGAGATTTTCACCTCATACGGCTCCTCACGAATGAAGCGATTCAAAATTCAATTCAAATAAATGATTTAACCGATAAAATAATATAAAATAAGATAATATGTTTAATATACATATCTTTAAATTTAATGAATATTAATGAATAATATAATAGAATCGCGGGATTTTTTTGAGATTTCATAGAATCTATCGATCTATTGGAAATTTCTATATCTTGTTTATATATAACTAAATTATAGATTTATAGAACTAAATTATAGATTATAGATATATATATAACTATATATGTATTCTTAATAGACAATTTTTGCTATCCCTATATAACTATATAATGTTGTTTTGTTATAAGGTTCTAACGAATCTTTATTTATTTTTTTTTTATCCTATCGGATTGGCAAAAATTAAAAAATTCAAAAAAATCCAAATTTTCGCGGGCGAATATTTACTCTTTGATTATCAAATTCAGATGTAATGTAAGGTTAGCCTACAACTCCTCAAATAAAAAAATGGATTGCTTCTTGGTTCATTCCGCCATCCCACCTAATGAATCATTAAGATTTGTTTTTAATATTAATCAAAAAAATCTTAGGTATTCGCAGGTTCCGTCGTTCCCATCGCTTCTCGATTAATGGTTAGGTCTGAATTCTACAATGGAGCCTCTCTAATCTAATAAGAAAATAACATTTTCCTTTTTCTTGAATTGAATCAACCTTCTCAGTTTTTATTGACTCGGGGCTCTTGATTTCTTTGTTCTAGGAATATATTCATCTATATATGGATTAATTAATATTGATGCTTTATTACACTACCTTTTATGAGATGACCCATAGAACCTTACATATTAGAATTCTATATCATTGATATTCTTTTTTCTCTCTTTCTTTCACCCCTTCATTTATCCGTATATTCTTATTGCTTTACAACTCAAAATTAGATTCGTTTTTGTTTCTTTTTTATGCCTTTTTTATGCATGCAATATTTCAGTTGTTATAATATAATTAGATCACCGATATATCATATCTTTATTTATATTTTCGATTTTGACTAGTTATTTAGATCCAGATAATGCGAAGCGATGAGTTGGTTATTAGTTCTTTATTAATTAATTCAATTCATACTACCAGTCGGTTTATTTTTTTGTTGAATTTGAACCACTCTAAAAAAAACCAACGAGTCGCACACTAAGCATAGCAATTATATCAATATCAAATGATTAATTGAATTTTTTTATTCAATTCAATCTTATAAAATTTATCATTTTTTGTTTTGGAATAAGAGTGTAATAATTTGTAATTTTTTGTTTTATCAAAACATGGAACGTTAAAGATAAAAAAAAGTTTTTTTTTATTCTTTGTTTAGAAATATCCAAACTTTTATTCCTAATACTCCATAAATAGTTCGAACTGTATAGGAACAATAATCTATTTTAGCTCGAATGGTTTGTAGAGGAACCCTACCTTCTCTGAT